ATGAAGTCTCTATTGGTCTTATTCTTATTGTGCGCCTTGTGAGCGCGTTTGCATCCGCGAAGGCAATCGCTCGGATGTTCCCCTAACCCAACCCGGGAACGGACCGGAGGGAACCGCAGCATGGAGAATGTCCGCGTCTCGTCGCAAGGCTCGTTTTTAGTTGTGGGTCATAGGGCGGGCTTCGAGCGGGCAGCTTTATCTGATCAAGGGCCGGGGCACAAGGGTCCTGGTACTATCCAGGTGCGAAGAACCCCGGAGGTGACTGCAATGAGCAGAAATATAACTCACCGGCCTAAACGACGAGCAAACACTCGAACGTGAGAGCAAGGGATCACCCAACGAATGGACGAGCTCCAGGGAGGGAGGAAAGAAGGAGGCAAGAACCATGCTTTCAAAAAAGTGGCGGTTCTTATCTGAACTGCGAGAATAACTGACTAAGCCGTGCCATAAGAGGTCATTCTCCAAACGGGACAGGGCCAAGCCTTTAGGTTGTTTAAGTAGGTTGGGTGACAGATCGGCCATAGGAGTACTCCGGGAAAAAAACCAGGGCAACAAATGTCGAGCATACGACGATGCCGCCCATTTTCATTTCGTGGAAGTCCCCGGCAGAGGAAAGGGCTGTAGGTGATAGCGCGTTCTGCTTCTTATCTAGAGAGGGGCGCTGAAATCGTTCCTATTGAATCGTGCGCGGCTGCTGGTATAGATGAATAAAGGCGGGCCGCTTGAACGGGACCTATTCTCTTAATAGGCGGCAAAAATAGGAAAGGGGCCGAGCTGACTGATGATCGCCTTTTTAGCCTTTTTCTAAAGGCGATCATGATGTGGAGCTAACATGGCTGGCTACATACAAGTATAGCCAAATCAAGATGAGACAGGACGGACGGTCAGAGGCCGCAGCGGGACTACCATAGGACTCCACCCCCTCGAGAGCAGGATGCCGGCCGAGATGGAGCTGGGAGCCAACCTATACTTTCCTGAGGCCCCAACATCTAAATAAAGAAAGGGCGGGCGCCGAAAAGAAAAGGAAGCAGCCCAGCCTCTTCAAGAAAGCTTTGCTTGGTAGGCGCTGCCTACTCACTCGGACAATGCTCTGAACACGAAAGTGTGCAGTTCCACCCTCTTATCCCATGCTGAGTCACAGGCAGCGCCTCGGAAAGCACGGACGAGCCACATGCAGGGAAACTTGCACGTGTGGTTCTGGCCGGGGACCCGGTATACTGTACTAATATGTGTAGGTCCTCGTAATTCGAGTGAGATTGTCATGGCGCAAAAGCAGATATGGTCCGGTATTCCCTTGTTCCCAGTATTGGTTATGTTCTTTATTTCTTGTTTAGCAGAAACTAATCGAGCTCCGTTTGATCTCCCAGAAGCGGAAGCTGAATTAGTTGCAGGCTATAATGTAGAATATGCGCGGGATGCGATCCTTAATAGTTCACTGTTGGCGGAAGCCAATGTCCCGGGGTCCCGGGGACTCATTCTGACTGAAAGAGGGGGTGGGTCTTTACCAACTGCAAAATAGAAGATTTTAGGGAAGCAAAAAAGGTGAGCGCCTAGCGCGAACCTTATTGAAAACTCAAGGCAAGCGCTTGTCGCTCTTGATATGTATTCTATTAATGCGCTCAAGCATGCGAAGAAAGCAAGAAGCGAGAAAAGCCCTATATAATATATTCTATTAGTCAAGCCTAAACGCCCTTTACTAATAGAATAGAAGGTAAGGCCGGCTTTCGAGCTGTAGCTTTACAACGATAGGGCTTAGCTTAGATGGGGCCCCTTTCTTTATTCTTATTAGTAAGATAGGTTGCTTGAGCGCCCTTTCTATTAGTAAGGTTGTCAAAGGGCGAAACTTGAGTTTGATTGCAGGGGCGCGCGTTATCGCTTTACTAATAACATAGAAAGGGCTTTTCTTGCTTGTTTAGTAAAGTCACGCTTTTCATTTTGATAGGAGTAGGTGCTTGCTGGGGCAGGGCACTCTTCATTCTTCATTCGAAACTAATGAATGTCGGGTCGACTCTCGTCGCCTTGTTATCAAAAAGGTAGTTAGGTAAAACTCCCTCCTTAAACGAGCACGGGGCTTAGTCAAGTAGAACCGGGTTGCGCTGCTTGATGCTCTGATCGAAAACAAATCAGTGGGGCCATGCCGGTACGACTGAATATGCGTTAGAAAGGTCAATCCCTCCCCTACGACACCAAAAAAACCGGGCCGAATAACAATCAATAACAGCCCGCCCGCTTCCATAGAACAATATCGTGGCAACGTAGACTTAAGTGGTAATATTGGATCCTTAGGAACCATCACAAGTACGGCCGGCCTATATTTGAACGAGAATGCCGTGTCGTCCAGCGGAGCCTAGAAGAAGGTGACTCGCGCAGACAGCTGACTCCTTTTCAATAGAAAAGAATAGCCAAACCAACCCAGCTGGCTGGTCAATCTCAGAGATCTTATCGGCCGGCAAACCGGAGACGGACGACCACGGTCCCGACCTTACCAGCACCGAAGGTGTACTAATCAATGAACTTTCGAAACCTACTTTTTCTTTTCTGACAAAATCAACCAACGGTCACGACATCTTGTTGATATTGATTGAGTTGGAGGGTGGTCTACGATCAGCTGACTGAATCCATGCATAAACCTAGACCCCGGTAACCTTCGTAACCAAAGCGTCACGACAACATCCAAAGGTCACCTTTGGATTCTTAAGTAGGGGACAAGGAAGAGCACGTAAGAATGCCGACCACTACATAAGCCACTAGTGGCTGAGAGAAAGCGAGCAGCACCTTGTATAGGTTGGGCGGAGCTTGAAGAAGCGAGCCCCTATCAGAGAAAGCCATTGCGCGCTAGCCTAGCTAGCTAACGTTTTTCAGCTGGCTGTTGTTATGTTAGTTGTAGCGCGCTTTCCCTCCTTCTCTCACTTCGGAAAGATTTAGCAGTCCTTTCTTATGATGACCTGGTCGAGAGAGTACGATACATTGGTGTAAAAGATTGAGTGGGATCTGTGAGGTTGGTTATAGTAAAGCCCGGCCGTCAAGCGACAAGCGCTTGCCTCTATCATTAGCTCGGGTAGTTTCCATTTCTGGTTATGTTCATCGGTCGTATCAGTTCCTTCTTTTCTTCTAATCGGATTAGCTCCTTCTTTGAAAAGATCGGCCAGCAGACCTCCCCTATCTCCCTTGTCCAACTATATTTATTCGATGGAATGTGATTCGCTGCTCTAATTCTGCTTGTGCGCGCTGCTGTTCTGTTGCTTGGTTAGCATGCCTTCGCTGACAATCTAAACAAAGATTGTGTCGACAATAGAGCGGATACACGCGATTTCCCAACCTGGCAACTTGACTTCTTCGCTCTAGAGAGCGCAGCTGTTAGGTGATTTTGGCCTTCCTTACATGATCTATATCGTTTCATCAATAAAGAAAGGCTTGGAGATTTGTTTCGTAGAAGCACCTTCTTCCTATCCATGTCTCTATCTTTACTCACAGAGACGGCCCGCTTTGGTCGACGTCACAGCTTTTGTCAGCCTCCGCTCGAGCCCTCGCCAGTTCGACACTAATAACGTGGTCTTGGAGTATACCTGATAAACCTGCTGAGCCTCATTAATCTTCGTCTGAAGTGCTTCCTCATTAAAATCTTCGCCAATCATCTGCTTAGTGCCACGAATTAACGAAGAGGAATCCAGTATTTGCCTTAATAGCTCTTTATGACGAGTTTCAACGAGACCACCATTCCCAAGCGTGTCAAGACACTGTTCACCTGTGCCTCGGAGTTCACACCGCTTGCGCCTCTTCACGTGAGACTTAAAGCATTCAAACATTGCAAGAGATAAGGCTTCAATTGATGAAGTTTTGGGGTGGATACTGCGCCCAGTAGAACCAGAAGCGTCTGAAATCTTAATAGCTGTTGCATCCTTGGCAACGATAGGAGAAGCTACTTGGCCTGCAGAAAGATCAACCTGAATAGGAGTAGCGGTCAAAGCTTGCGCCTGCACGGCACCTTGGTCTCGAACCTCTGCGCGCGATTTGCTTATAGGTGGGGGACGGGATGCTTCCTCAGACTCTCTTAAACATATTTTCTGCTCTCTGCCGTCTTTCTTCAGTCTCTGGCAAGAAGACTTCAATTGAGTGGTCGCGCGGGATGGACTGACTATAGCTTCTGTTTGGAGCAACCCTGCACTTTCCAAATGAACAGATTTTGTTGGCGTTCTAGTAGGGGTCACAGCAGTGGAAGAAGCTCCACTCCCTATTGGTTGGATCAGCTGGAGGAGAAAGAATAGGGGCCACTCCAGTAGACTCTGCGATAATCTCGGTGGCAGCCTCAAGTGCTATCTCTGAAGGTGGCAATGACACAGGAGGCCTTGCGTCAGCAATATGATAAGGAGAGACTGTTCCAAAGACAGGTAATGGCAATGAAACTCGGGCTTGCTATTGCTTATAAACTTCCTATAAATGTGCTGAGGAAGAAGAAGTAGCGATATGCCGCAAATCGTCTGTTTGATTCTACGATACAGAATCGTCTGCTGTCAAAAGCTATTTGGGATCCATTCTATTACTATTTAATATGTCACTTCGAAGCAGTAAGCGCATCTATCTCTTTTCGGCTCCTGGCTTTAGTAGTAGTAATGCTAATGCCATTTCCTTTCCTAATTCCAATGCCTTACTTCCTTCTCGAAAAGAAGGATTTGATGCTAAGACCGGATTCGATGCATCTAGGGTTTTAGAGAGGCTTTGTGCCTGCCTTGCGTAGGTGCTATCTTGACTGAGGTTTTTCCTACCTAGCCTAGCTCAATAAGGGGGAGAATGCCCTTACTTGGAATCTCAAGCATTCTTCTTCACCTGCACACTTGCATCAACATCAAAGAGCTTATTCGATACCATCCTCATTCCCTTTCGCTTACGCTTTCACCTCTCCTTCATTTGCAGCCTCTTCTCACTTCTTCTACTGCTTCAGGACGTGTAGCTATTTTGGTTTGTTTCTTTAAGAGAATACCTCTTATGGCTGTTAGCTACGTTACTTCGTCGTTCCAGGTCCCCCTTAAGGGAGTTTTTAAGCGAGTGAGTGCCCGAGGGTTCAGGAAGTTCCCGGATAATCGTTCCCTAAGGGGCGTAGCGCTAAGCCGGTTGATGAGCTAGAAGAAGAAAGACCCGGACTTAGACTTAGATCAATAGATCAATTCCCAAACCCCTCAATCGACTTCCCAAGAGCGATAACAACCCGAATCTAATGGGGCAATCACACAAGGAAATCAAGTCTAGCTCCACCCGGGCGGTACTTCCACGAAAGAACCATAAAGTAAAAAAGGAACTAGCTCCAACTGCTACTATTCGCGGAACATCTACTTTAGAACCCCCGCAGGACGAAGCACAGATCAGTAGATATTCGAGTCTAACTGCTTTCACTAATGGAACCCGGTCAAATTGGTATCAAGTCATTTTCCTTCGTCAACGTCAATTGAAATGTGAGAGTTGGGCGCTTTCCCTTCTTTTTTGGCATAGACCGGGCTTTATATGATATGGTATTTTTCCTTGAGTCAGGACCTCGGGCTATGGAGCCTGGTTTGGTCCTAGACTTGTGCCCGGTTTTCGGGACCTGTGTTCGTGATCGGGCGTGTGGGGACTGGTTGGACGTATTCTATATAGAAATAGAAGGCACCGCACCAGGGGGAAGCGAGTAAGAACCACACCGGGTATCAGCGTTCTTTTGTTTTGAGCAAGCTCTAAATCCTATGTCCTCGTGCTTGAGCCAAGCCTATTTTGAAGCCAGTCGTGGAAGATGTCGCCCTGGCTCTAGAAAGAAGCTATGAAGCGAGAGCCTCTGAACCTATGTTAACTGTGGATGGGCGGTCCTGTGGCCATTGATAGAAAGAAGTGGTCTTCCGGGCCAATGGTAGAAGCGGTAGAAGCATTGAAAGTCATGTTCCTGGTAGAGAATGGATCTTCTGGACTGGGGAAGCGTACAAAATTGAGCGAAATCCGGCCTATACGGATAGAAGGCAGCGGTCCTAATGTCCCGATTCTATGTCCGTCCTATGGAGAGCGTATGGGCCTCTGAGACAAGGAAGCCTTGCTTGAAAGAGTCAACGGAGCAATGGATTATTTGAATCCCCGTTACTTTATTAATAATAAAGAATGATGACCACAACAGCATGGGCTTGTTGAATGGCAGGCTTGACTGGCAATGGAAAGGATTTGGCTCATCCAAATCAGATGATCCTGAATCAAATACTCTTAATAGTGGTTCGCTTAAAAGATCTGTACTAAAAACATCCCTATTCCTACCGGGAAATCACACATGAAAAAGAGTACGCGAAAAAAGCACCTTTAGGTGCCAGGAGTGCGGCGTCCAGCCACATTTGCTTCGAATCGAGTACCAGCACCCGCGGATGTCCTATTTCGTCTGATTCAACAAGTGGATCCTCCTATCCCGGACCAAAAGAAGTGGCTAGTGGATCTGGATAACCTTTCTTCCCTTCTACTTTTAGTAGTCGATGTTATACCGGTACTAAAGAGAAGTAATTGAATTGGCTTAGAAGCGGCTTCAACCTGAGAGGCCCGAAGTCTTCTCCCAGAGTCCTAAGAAGAAAGACTAAGTAGATAGTCGGGGCTAGCTTCCTCAACTCCGAGATGCAGGAACTAGTCAATCAACTGCCCGAGAAATGATGTTGATTGATGTCCTTCCCGCTTTGTGAAGTCAATAATCTAAGTAATGGGTAAGTGGTAAGACCAGAAAGAAGTAGCATTCTATCTGCTGGTGTAACCTTTCGTTGGCTAACCACGCTGCCGAACCACAGGTTTTCCTTACGTGGTAAATGGTCCCTGTAAAAATCATCTTCCGTCAACCCGGATCCTTTCTTTTTACCTTATTAGTGCCCTATGCATAGTGAATACCCCACCCGAGCTGTAGCGGTCTCCCCGTCCCGCCATTAGGAACTAATGGGGTCTTCTTTCAGCTATCATTTTGCGTAAGTGATGTTCGATATCGCTTCTGTGCGGTGACTCCTGAGTAGCGAATGGAATTGGAACCTCTACTCACACTAAGTTCCTGAGCTTCGCCTGCTCGCTTTGACTGCTCTGGAGGACAGATACCTGATCAGTAAAAGAGGCATACTAAAAAGGTTGATTTCGATAAGAATGTTGGGCAGTCCATGATTAATAAAGTAGCAAGCTTCCTCTTAGTCGTGAAATAGCAGTTACGCCCCTTGGCTTGGGATCTGTCCTAAAAGTAAAAGAAAGAAATTCCTTTTTGCCTATGCGAAGCAAGCCTACACTGGATCAAAACTACTTGACTTATATTATATAAGTCTTCCCTGCTCTGTTCCTAGCAATGATCGTCTAGAGCTATGTCTTCACTGACCGGCACGGAAAGCCCGTCTTTTTTGCTTAATCTTAGGTCAATCAGTCCCACCATTCCTCAACGAGCTGATTCGATTCCGAGTTAAGAGTTCGTTCTTCCTTAAACTTTAAGAAGGCTATTACCCGCCTTCAAGCTAGTCGAACTACCTCAGTGAACCA